ATTCTGATCTTCCACCCCAATCTGATATTATGGTACCGGTATAGACCGAAATTCCATTATGATCCAACTCTGAACGGTAATAAATACCGGGTCTTTGCAATATTTGATTGATCACAATTCTGTATATTCCATTAACTATAGAGGTTCCCAGGGAATTCATTAGAGGAATTTTTCCAATAAATATTGTTTGTTCTTGCGTATCCCTGCCGTTTTTCCAAATTAATCCCGCGGGCACATATAATTCAGACGAGTATGTGAGTGATTCATACACGGCATCTCTTTCTTTTATCAAGGGTTCTACTAATTGATAAGTTTCCAAAAATAATTGAAATTCAATTTCTTGATCCGTATCTTCAATTTTTGGAAACTTATCAAGTTCTTCCGTCAATCCCTGATCAATGAATCTACAAAATCCCTCAAATTGTATCTGACTAAACCCAGGTATTGTAGACATTCCCTCATTTCCATCCCGGAGCATTTTTAGTTTCCCATTTATCGAAAAAATCCCATTCATTTTCCAAGGCTCATTTCATTTTTAATCGAACCATATAGATTGGTCTAGTAATGAAATGATGTGGATTGATCTAACAATGATGGAATTAAATTCTATTTTGTTTACTGAATCACATAAAATTGGATCTAACTCCATATCATAGATGTAATGTATGAAATACGTATGAGCGGAGAAATAAAGAGAATTCTCTACTCAAAAAAACGGGAATTTGCAACAAAACAAATACAAAAGGAAATGAATTCAAATTCATAAAACATTCCTAGAAACAAATTTATGACGTTTAGACTTATGGAGTCTTGTATAGAATATCAAATAGAATATCAAAAAAGTGATCAAATTTCTACCTATTACTATGATATTAGGATCCGCGGATTGGGTACTAGAAAAGTAAACGGATTCGGGATTTGATCTGTTTTTTCTCTATGAATGAGATGAGATAAAGACAGAAAGAAGCCTTATAGAGTTTACCTTTTTTAGCACTTAACTTTTCAGTGTTCAAAAAGTATTCGCATAGCACTTACCCCAGTTCCACTTGGGGTAACGCGGGTCCGTGCTATGCTATATCATAAATTCTATTTGATATTAAAAAATAAAATATACTCAATGAAAAATTGAAGCATGCTAATTACCTTAATTCCTTGTGGGCATCTCATATATAAATAAGATCCCAGATTAGGTATATCTGTGTAACAATGTAACAATTTTTGTTCTGGGGTTTACATATATACATAATTGTTGTTATACTTGAAAAGGATTTATTATTGAAAATTCTTTATACTGATTTGTTGTGTACCAATTGCGTTTTCTTAGGCCATTAAGGAAACACAATTTGAAATATAAGAAAGAAGTTTTCATGAATTAAGAGTCAACAGTTAACGGGTCCATTTTGATTTGGACTGAATTTTTTATTGTGTGACTCCAATTTTTCTTTCAATAAAAAAGGAGAGAAATTTAGGCGTTGTGTGTTTTGATATTTGTTTGAGATACTATAAAATTAAGAGAAGGGCCCGGCTCCAATAAAAAAAACCTCCCTTTTTTTTAGTTAAGGAATATTTCCATCTATTTTTATCGTTTTGGCGGCATGGCCGAGTGGTAAGGCGGGGGACTGCAAATCCTTTTTCCCCAGTTCAAATCCGGGTGTCGCCTGATCAATAAAAACCCGAAAGCCCTTTGCTTGCTGATATAATATAAGTCGCCGAATCCTTGCATAGCATAAGAAGAAAGGAAAGAGGAAAAGGGCTCTATAACTCCCGATACTTGCTTGATTTGAAGAAGCTGGCGATTCAAAAAATGTCAATCCTTGCGCCTGGGATTCCAGGGAGGATTTTAGTATAGGAAGGACTAGTCTATCAAGACTTACATAATGTACTGTCTAATCACTGATTCTTTAATTATATAGTATCTTTAATTATATAGTATATAGTTGATTGGGGACTTGGTAGTTGTTGAAAGGATGTTAGATGCTTTGTATACATACTCGCGAGAATTTATGTGTGCTTAGATATTCAATATTCAATCAATATTGGATGAATAATTGGCTTCGTTCAGAATCTCTTTTTGACTCTGTGCCATTGATTCCATTATTATTAGTAATCAATAATGAAAGAGTTTCTTCATATTCGGGGGCATAATTCACATGGATATAGTAAGTCTTGCTTGGGCTGCTTTAATGGTAGTCTTTACATTTTCCCTTTCACTTGTAGTATGGGGAAGAAGTGGACTCTAGGTTAATTACTAATTGAGTTGAGTAATCAAACTGTATTAATAGTTTCATAATCCTTCTGCAAAGCGTTTTTCAAATATCTTCATTTTTTAATTCTACTGGAATCCAGTTAGTTAAAGTAAAAAGTAATGTAATAGATGACGAATAATCTTTCAATCAAACAAATATTTAAATTAAATGATTCCCATCTTCGTATTTTGAAACGGAATACGCATTATATACAATTTTTTACAACCAAATTCGAAATGAAATAGAGTATTTAGATGAACTAGCTCTTAACAGAATTATATATATTACAATGAGTAGCAACCGACCCCTTTTTATTTGTTTCTCGCTTTACTGTTCAAAGAGGAAGTCTGTTATTATGTGGATACGTACTTTACCTTATATCTTTCTTTATATCGAGGGAAACGCCAATAGAGTGTTTGTTTGTCCAACGAAGTACTACGCATACTAAGATCTTGCGTTGGGCGATTCACATATTACGCAACGCATTTTCCTTTTTTTAGACTCAATATTATTTCTGTTTTCTCGACTCACTTACACAGCTCACGCGTTCGAAATAGATGGTATCTACTGCTCTTTTTTTGTACAAGCAAAATTTTCCATGAAATTGTTTGAATCATCTGTCAACGGATAAATCAATTATTCTTTGTCGGAATGCTAAAAAAATGACTAGGTTTCTTTTACATAATCTATTCGACGCCTATACCATATCTTCTTCCATGGATTTGATTGTTTCGGCCGATCCCGGTATCCATATTCGGAATAAATCATAATAAAACGAGTAATTAGAACCGTAAGACATAAAATAAGAGTAAAGGTGGGCATTCAATTATATCATATTTTATATTATATTGATCGAAAATCGGTCTAAACCAAATGGATGTACCAAAGTAAAGAACTCGAATTGGGGTACTATGTATATTACACATATGGGAATTATATGTACATATATCAATATACAGATTACGGAGTGACCTACATTAAGCCATTTTTCTTTATACAGTCCAATCCAACTTTTTAATTTTATATAAAAATTTATAGTTATAGTAGCATTATACACTAATAGATAGTGTGGTAGAAAGGTTCCTATATTCCTTTCTACCATACTATCAAATCTCATATACGTCTGATTTTAATTCGCTCATTTTATTTAAGACGTGGAATTTGAATCCCTTTCATTTCTTCCATTATTGATAAGAACTAAGAAGTCAAGCTTGATTCAAATTAATCGTTTTGACTGACCGTTTTTACGTAAATGATAAGTAAAAAAGCAGTAGGAACTAGAATGAACAGTGCAGTAGCAATAAATGCGAGAATATTTACTTCCATAATTTAATTTCATCGTTTTTTACTTCATAATTAATAACTCGGGATCTGATCCCATAGAGATTCTAAATCTTTATCCTGTAAATTCAATGGGAGAAATACATCCCGATGATATTGAATCGGATCAATATCATTGAATAACAATATCTGCGCTATCAAATCTATTCATCATCGAGAATGGAATAGTATAACATATGAAGATCTTTTATCCATACGGAATAAAAACCTAATCAAAAATAGGATTTCCGATCCAATTTAAGAATCTCATTGAATTATTATTCTTTATCCATTCGTTATTTTATATAAAATACCTTAGAATCATATAATATAATTAATAAAGTATCATCTGGCCCATCTTCCGCTTCCTTTTTTTTTTAATCCAACCAAAATACCAAATAGTAGAAGTAAAATGGAAAAAATAAGAAGAAAAGATCGAATATTTCGATAAATTAAAAATGAACTCTTTTTTTTTAGTTTGTTCTTTCTTCGATAGGACCTTCCCCGGAAATAAAAAAAGATTATTCATTCCCGCACTAAGAGAAGAGGGGGTCTATCTTTTCTTTGTTTGATCTTTCCTTAATTAAAACACTCCTTTCTTTCCTTGAATCGGCCCTGGGACACATATATCCAAAATGAAGTGTGTAGTTTAAATAATATAAATAGATTGTTTCCTATTAGATTAGTAATTTTAGTTATCCAAAATTGGAGCTAGACAGAGGCTTTAATATGAGAAAAAAAGTATTTTATCGAGGTAACTATGTGAAAAGTGCATTTTTTATCGTACAATAAACGAATCAAAATTTTTGTATATACTCTGGTGAAAATATAATATATATATTAAGTATTCGATTCCCTTCCCTTCCATTCCAGGGGTCAGGAGCAATCGAAAAAACCAGACAAGGATTTCTTTTAATCCTAACTAAATAGGGTCCTACCTACAATTGCACCAATTCACATATGCCTATTCCCCTCGGTACTAATTGAAGTAATTGAAATTGTCGCATTGTATTTTATTTTCTCAATAAAAAATCCGAAACGGAAAAAAAGGACCCCAATTAGATCCCACTCTATGTCCCTTGACAGAAAATAAAGAAATGAATTGATGGGGTCATCAGATACTATGTCGGGACTGACGGGGCTCGAACCCGCAGCTTCCGCCTTGACAGGGCGGTGCTCTGACCGATTGAACTACAATCCCAGAGAAATAAGGTATACAGCATACATATTATTAATGATTTGATTAAGACTAGTGTACAATTGTCGTATTGTAACTGTAACAGAGAAAGAAAGGAGTGATTGATAGATTAATATCTACATAGATATGGACTTTAGTGAGAACGACACGGATTACTCGAAATCCTATTGTCAAATCCGTGTTAAATCAATTGCTAAGAAATCTTTCAATGAAAAATATAAAATATTTAGATTCTTTAATTTTAATTCTTGTCCTATATTTTCGGATTATGATATGAATCTAGATAATTCATAATTAAAAAAATGAAGAATATATGGCAACAAAAATGAAAAAAAAAATAAATATTTAATATTTTATAATTTAATTATTAATATTATTTATTATTATTAATATCATTATTAATATCATTTAAAATATTATTTAAATTATTTATATTTTTATTATTAAGATAATTTATTATTAATGTTAAAATATTATTTAATTTAATATAGTTAATTAAAATATTATTTAATATAGTTAAAATATTAAAAAATAGTTAAAATATTATTTAATATATTTATTATTATATTTATAATTAATTTTATTATTTTATTTATTAAAGTTAAAGTAAAGGATATAAAAATATTTAAGTAACGGATATAAAATGAATTCTTAGGCATGACAAATTTATTATTTATTATATTATTTATATTATCTAATCTCATGATGGATCGGTGAATTCTTGGGCCGAGCTGGATTTGAACCAGCGTAGACATATTGCCAACGAATTTACAGTCCGTCCCCATTAACCACTCGGGCATCGACCCAGGAAGAATCAAGTCTATAGACTTATTGATAATACATGATTATCCTCCTTTCCTAGTACCCTACCCCCAGGGGAAGTCGAATCCCCGCTGCCTCCTTGAAAGAGAGATGTCCTGAACCACTAGACGATGGGGGCATATCTGTCCTGCTCAACCTACATCATACTGTATATACTCATAGTATGAATAGTTTTTTGTAATTGTCAATATAATGTAATGGTGTGACTAAATCCGAATAAGTTTTCCACCTTTCCTTTCGCGATTCCGATAGAATTTTTTTCATTCATGGTTCATGAATGATATAGAATCCATATAATATATTATATGGATTCTATATCATTAGAATGGATAAACATTCCTATTATTTAGGAAAGAATATGTTTTTTATTAGGATCCCTAGTGATTTGTCCAACATAAAAGCCATTCTTCAACCTTCACGCATCGATTCACGCATTCCAGCTAGGAAATTAACAAACGATAGAAAGTTTCGTTTTTTTTTTCTAAGAGCAGAGCTTGGATTTTGGATTTCAGGTACAAGCTGAATCTTTTCATTCCATACATTACATCATTTGATCACATATCAAATATCTTGGATCTATTTCAATTTGTGTATTAATCAAGCGAATCTTGTTGTGATAGGGGTCAATAAAAGAAAATAAAAAAGAATTAGGTTTTAGCCTAGACTGACTAAAAAAAAAAAGATATTCCAGAATGAGACACCGTGAGCCTACTGTATGTACCTATGTAATGTAATATGTAGGTATATAATATATGTATATGTCTTCACATTGTCTCATTTAGGAATGGAATAAAATGGGCCCTTTTAACTCAGCGGTAGAGTAACGCCATGGTAAGGCGTAAGTCATCGGTTCAAATCCGATAAGGGGCTTTTTCCACAAAACTCTAGTTTCAATCTTCATTTTTTAGTGGATAAGATAATCGGGATATTTTTTTTTATTAGAATGAGTTAATTAAATGATTATAGATTATATATAATTAAATGATTATATAAAAATATAATGAGATAGTTATAGTATAATGATTATAAAGTTGAACATTTGTTCATGATAATGATAAATCACCCCACTTATTGGTAGGACAACTATGTCACTACAGGCTATATTCCTACTCAATTCAAGTTTCATTATTCCATATTTTTGGTTCGAGGACATAGATATTCTACCTACTCAACCCTAATTATGAATCGCCAAATATTCCTACTTTTCCGTTATTTATTCCAATCAAATCCATCATAAATAAATATATATAAGAAATAAGAAATAAAAAAAGGTAAGTGGACCTGACCCATTGAATCATGACTATATCAGCTATTCTGATATTCAAATTTGATAGAGATAGAATTGTAGCCTTGGAATTTTTTTTCATTTCCGTTAGACTACGTCGCAAGAATTTTGAATTTGTCGATATTTCCGATTAAATCTTTTTTGGATCCTTCATAGGAATAAATTAGTATTCCGTTCCTCCACGCGAAACCTTTATTCCGAGTCACAAAAAAAGAGACGTCTCTTTTTTAATATCTTTCTTTGCTTTGATTCCAAAAAAAGATCGGTTGCTTATAACTATATATATCTATCTATAGTCTATTTATAGTTATAAATAGAATAAATATATAGATAGATAGATCGGGTCGTGGCTTTATGTACCAAATATTTACATATTGATGCAGCCTATATTTATTTTTGTTTCAACAATGGGATGGATAACGAGAACGGATACTAGAAAGATATTTCAAATTCCAGTCCACTATTCTACTATACAGTTATACAGTATATAGTATTTAATTTAATATTAAATATTGCATATCATATTTCATTTAGAGGCAGGAGGAAAATAGGGAATTTCCCCTCTTTTTCTGACAACAACAAGGTAAAGTAAATAAGCAAATAGTCCATTTTTTTGGCTCGAACCATTC